ATACAAAAAACGATAATACATCTCGTCGTTAAGAAGAGTGAAAATATAGAGATGTTTAGAATTGATTAGTAGGAGGATAATTTTATGGTCATAAAGGAGAACAAAACCGAAGTATACGCTTTAGGTCAACATATCTCTATGTCTGTTCACAAAGCGAGAAGGGTCATTGACCAAATTCGTGGACGTTCTTACGAAGAAACACTTATGATATTAGAACTCATGCCTTATCGAGCATGTTATCCCATTTTTAAAGTAGTTTATTCGGCAGCAGCAAATGCTAGTTCCCTTCTTGGTTCTAACGAAGCAGATTTAGTCATTAGTAAAGCTGAAGTCAACGAGGGTACTACTATGAAGCGACTAAAACTTCGAGCGCGAGGACGTAGTTATCGAATAAAAAAACCAACCTGCCATATAATGATTGTAATGAAAGATATCTCCATAAGTGAATATGAAGAGACATTCTGGTTCAAGCCAGATAAATTTTTTGAAAGAGACTCGATGCAAGAGTTAAAAAAAACGAAAGGGAAAAATCAGTATAGAACTAGAGAAGCGCACGAGATGTATAATAATGGGGGAGCATGGCACAAAAAATAAATCCACTTGGTTTCAGACTTGGTACAACCCAAAGGCATTATTCTCTTTGGTTTGCACAACCAAAAAAGTATTCGGAAAATTTGCAAGAAGATGCAAAAATAAGAAATTATATCAAGAATTCTATACAAAAAATACAAAAAAAGATGAAAATCTACTCCGTCCTCGACGGAATTACACGTATAGAGATTCAAAAACAAATCGATGTCATCAAAATTAAAATCTATACAGCATCCCCAACATTATTTAACGAAAAGCGACCGCGAGAAAGCAAAGAAGTACAGAAAATCAAAGAATCACAGAGAAAGTTACTAAAAGAATTTTATAAAGAATTACAGAGAAATTTACAAAAAGAATTTCATTATGTGAACCGAAAATTTAACCTTGCTATCATAAGAATTGCAAAGCCTTATAGAAATGCTACTATTCTTGCAGAATTTATAGCCGACCAATTAAAGAATAGAGTTTCATTTCGAAAAGCAATGAAAAAAGCAATTGAATTAACTGAACAAGCAAATACAAAAGGAATTCGAGTACAAATTGCAGGACGTATTGACGGAAAAGAAATTGCGCGGGTTCAATGGATCCGAGAAGGTAGAGTTCCCCTACAAACCATTCAAGCGAAAATTGATTATTGTTCCTATCCAGTTCAAACGATTTCTGGGATATTAGGCATTAAAATTTGGATATTTATTGATGGAAAATAAGAAACTTTGACTGGACCTTCCCTTCTAGTTGGTAATGTACTAAAAAACGAGAAAGACATTTCTTCTTATTCTATTCAATCCAAAACCAAAAAATTTTTTGAATTCGTAATTCGAGCGGGTTTAATAAAAATTAAATTGAATGCTTGATATAATTGCTATGCTTAGTGTGTGACTCGTTGGTTTTTTCGGGTTAGTCAAAAAAAAGCCACTGAGAGTCGAAACTAATCACTCTAGAAAAATACCCAATTCATCACTTCGCATTATCTGGATCCAAAGAACCAGTCAAGATATGACAGATCAGTCATCTCCTTGTAGCAACTGAAACCTTTTTGCCTAAATAAAAACAAAAACTCAGATTCTAAGTTCTAAGTTGTGAGTCAAAATAGAGAAAAGAAAATAAGGGTGTGGATAAATGGAAGAATGAGAGAAAGAAAGAAACCGACGAGTGATGCTATCTAATTCCAATATGGAATATGTAAGGTCTATGAGCCATCTCATAAAAAGGGCAATGTAAGAAAGCATTAATACAGATTCATCTATACTAAAATGAATCCGTCCAGAGAACAAAAAATCAAGAGCTTCGAGTCAATAAAGACTGAGAAGATTGACTCACGTACAACTTTCATTGAGCTCCATTGCAGAATTCAGACCTAAACATTAAGTAAGAAGCGATGAGAACGACGAAACCGGTGGATCTCAAAAATTCGATTGAACACGAATTATAATGATTCATTGATCTGGATGGCGGAACGAACCCGAGACCAATTCATCTATTCGAAAAAGTTCGAAATTCTGGCTACAACCGAAATCTAAATTGAATTGAAAGAGTCAACATTCGCCCGCGAAAACTGTCTGTTCTTGGATTACTAAATTTGGGTCAATTAAAGACGCGAAGGCGGTTACATTCAAGGAGAAAACAAAAGAAAAATTCATTTGAAGATTATCAAAACCAATCAAATTCTATATATATATTTCTATTCTATAGAAATAGTTCTTTTAGGTCTTTCACTATACGATACAAAAAAGATACAAATTATTACCAGATTTTCGATCGATTCGCTGAACTCCATACTTCGATAGATTACTTATACTTATGAAATCGATGGATATCGTATGAACTACAAGTCTATCTTAATTCAAATTATATTCTAGCTAACTTTCCTTAAAATTCCCTATTTTTGAATCTTTTTTTTTATTCGCGAGGAGCCGGATGAGAAGAAACTCTCACGTCCGATTCTGGAGTAGAGATGGAATTCAAACCCAACCATCAACTATAACCCCAAAAGAACCAGATTCCGTAAACAACATAGAGGAAGAATGAAGGGAATTTCTTATCGAGGTAATTATATTTGTTTCGGTAAATATGCTCTTCAAGCACTTGAACCTGCTTGGATCACATCTAGACAAATAGAAGCAGGTCGACGGGCAATGACACGAAATGCACGCCGCGGTGGAAAGATATGGGTCCGTATATTTCCAGACAAACCAGTTACAGTCAGAGCCGCAGAAACCCGTATGGGTTCGGGGAAAGGATCGCCTGAATATTGGGTAGCTGTTGTTAAACCAGGTCGAATACTTTATGAAATCGGTGGCGTAACCGAAAATATAGCTAGAAGGGCTATTTCAATAGCAGCGTCCAAAATGCCTATACGAACTCAATTCATTCTTTCGGGATAAAATTTGGAAATGCAAAAGAAAAAGGCAAAAGCAAAAAAATCGCTTTTGGGGATACAAACGAATCGCAGGTGCAGATTTTGTTTTTTGGACAAACAATATTTCTTTTTTTCTTCGTCCTTTACTTTGCCTAAAAAAAAACTCAAAAAAAAAAAAAATGATATGATTCAACCTCAGACCTATTTGAATGTAGCGGATAACAGCGGGGCTCGCAAATTGATGTGTATTCGAATCATAGGAGCTAGCAATCGTCGATATGCTCATATTGGTGACGTTATTGTTGCTGTGATCAAAGAAGCAGTTCCGCAAATGGCGCTAGAAAGATCAGAAGTGGTCAGAGCTGTAATTGTACGTACTTGTAAAGAACTCAAACGTGACGACGGTATGATAATACGATATGATGACAATGCTGCAGTTGTCATTGATCAAGAAGGCAATCCAAAAGGCACTCGAGTTTTTGGTGCGATTCCAGAGGAATTGAGACAGTTCAATTTTACTAAAATAGTTTCATTAGCTCCCGAAGTATTATAAAGTAATACCCTAATCTAGTTCCACGATAATATCATTCCAGAAAGAATATAATTAGGTTGAAAGTAGTTATTTGAAAGAAATCAATTAAGATTCAGTTAGTAGATTGTGTTTCGCGCATATACCTTGAAAAATGCATAATCATAACCAAAGAAAAAATAAGAAAAACATGTTGATTATATCAAAATTGGGAGGGACCAATAGTTTAATTCATTATGGCTAAGGATACTATTGCTGACATACTAACCTCGATACGAAATGCTGAGATGAATACAAAAAGAGTAGTTCGAATAGCATTTACGAATCTCAGCGAAAGTCTTGTTAAAATACTTTTACACGAGGGTTTTATAGAAAACGTGAGAACACATCACGAAAACAACAAATCTTTTTTGGTTTTAACCCTACGCTATAGAAGGAATCGGAACGATCCTTATAGAAATCGAAAAGTTTTAAATTTAAAACGCATCAGTCGGCCCGGTCTACGAATCTATTCTAACTATCACCGAATTCCTAGAATTTTAGGCGGAATGGGAATTGTAATTCTTTCTACTTCTCGAGGTCTAATGACAGACCGAGAGGCTCGATTAGAAAGAATAGGTGGAGAATGTTTGTGTTATATATGGTAATCCTTCTAAATATCCAAATGAAATTTGCAACTTTCTATTTGTGACAAAGTAACGGGGACAGGTTGTCTAATATCGTATCTCATCTACGACCTCATCTTTGAAAACGACATCTATGGTTTTAGATCGTCCAGAATAAAGAAGTTGATCCGGAATCAAAAAGGTTTTCGTTTAACTGAAAAGCAGAAATAGATTCCGGAAAGTTTAATTAAAGAATCCGTTCTCAACGACATCTTTGGGGTTCATTTAGATAATAATGATCTAATTCTCAGTTATCTTTCGGGAAAGCTACCACTTAGGTTTATTATAATACAACGAGTCTTCAATTAGTCGAATTTTTGACTTTGCGAAAAATAAGAATCAAAAATTTCAGTATTTTTTTCAACTTCAACATTTTCAACATTCATTCAATATGATTCAAGATGCAAAATTTCAAGAAACTTATTTTCTTCCACGACGTAGATTCAGAATTAAGGTGAAAAGTCGGAAAATATGAAAATAAGAGCCTCTGTTCGTAAAATTTGTGAAAAATGTCGATTAATACGCCGTCAGGGCCGAATTCGAGTAATTTGTTCCAACCCAAGGCATAAACAAAGACAAGGATAATTAACCTAGGGAAAGGCCCTATATTCAAAAATGGATAGATCCATTGATATCTGACTCATATTTATGAGATGATAAAATATGGCAAAAGCGAAACTGAAATTGGTTTCACGTAGGTCCCGACGTCTACGTAAAAGGACGCGTAGAATACCAAAAGGGGTTATTTATGTTCAAGCAGGTTTTAATAATACCATTGTGACTGTTACAGATGTACGAGGTCAAGTGGTTTCTTCGTCCTCTGCCGGTAATTGCGGGTTCCGGGGTAAACGAAAAG